GCGCGGTGTTCCGGGACGGTGACAGATCTAGAGGGATAGCTGTCTAAGGAAAATTAATTCATTAAAGTAGCATGCTTGTATCAATATGGGTTGGTGACCGTGAAATGCGATTTGGGTTGTTAGACTATCCCGTAATAGTCTATAATCTGAGTTTAGGTATGCTGTGCCATGGGTCTTGTTTTTGGGGTTTGGCAGGACATTAGTAGTTGGCATGGCAACCCACTTTCATGGGGGGGTAAGGGGGGGTTTGTAATAGCATAGCTGCTGCGGCGGCGTATGCGTACGTGTATGCGTACGTGTATGCGTACGTGTATGCGTACGTGTATGCGTACGTGTATGCGTACGTGTATGCGTACGTGTATGCGTACGTGTATGCGTACGTGTATGCGTACGTGTATGCGTACGTGTATGCGTACGTGTATGCGTACGTGTATGCGTACGTGTATGCGTACGTGTATGCGTACGTGTATGCGTACGTGTATGCGTACGTGTATGCGTACGTGTATGCGTACGTGTATGCGTACGTGTATGCGTACGTGTATGCGTACGTGTATGCGTACGTGTATGCGTACGTGTATGTCCCGACACCATTGAACGAATGTCCTGCTACCATTAAGCTTTGTGGCGCCGGGAGGACTGTCCCCGAATGTGACCCTTGTTGGGTATGCTCGTGAGTTTGCACCCTAGTGAGTGTGTTAGTAGACTATATCCTGGACAATTGATGTCGTACCCTCGAAGGTTCGGGACAGTTGGTCGTGCATTTTAGATTTAAGTCCAGCTTCAATTGAATTGACTGTGACGGGGCCTTTGACGGCCGTAGGTGAGTCCAAGCATCCCTTAAAAATTAAAAAATACCAGAGGCATGACACCACAGTTATGTGTCGGCATGGGCTGATTAGTCACTAATCCATCGAGATGTCTTATTTAAGGGGAATGAATAGGCGATTTTAGGTGAGATGGCCCTGAAGAAAGAACCAGATGCCGTTTACGACCCAGTGCTAGAAACCCCCAGGACGTATGGGCCCGGGGCGAGAAGAGGGATCCTTTTCACAAGGGTTGCTGGTTTCACGTGAGTTGGTAGATTAAGAGATAAGCCGTTGGAGGTGATATGCGTGTTGGCTTGAAGTGATTTGACTTGGATGGGGTATGGACGATCAAGGTGTTAATGTGCCCGAGGATATGCATGGGGGAATACAGTTATGTACGATTATACATAGTATGTACTATATAATTTGTTATGGGGTAAAGAATGGTATGCACGAATTACATAGGCTTTGTCAAGGAATAGTTTAAAATAGAATGTCAACTTTGGGTGTTAATGGTGGGGCTTTAGCCCCTTCCTTGAGTCTTTGGGGGAAATTTATTCCCCTTTTCTGGTTTACAAGACCAGTGTAATTAATATACTACATAGACCTTCATTTTAGGAGGTGGTTTTCCATAATACTGACGAAGGGCATTAAGATGAGGATGAGTGAGAAGTAAAGGATGGATGCTAGTTGGCCGATGATGATGAAGGGGTGTTCAACTGGTTGTCCGCCGATTCATGTGAGGGTTAGAAGGTCTGCAACTAGTAATCAAAAAAGGCATTGGCTGAGGGGTCGGAATATTATGCTACGTTGTTTTGATGTGTGTAGGAGTGGTATGAGGATTAGGATTAGAATGGATAGAACTAGGGCTAACACTCCTCCAAGTTTATTAGGAATAGATCGGAGAATGGCGTAGGCAAATAGGAAGTACCATTCCGGCTTGATATGTGGAGGGGTGTTGAGTGGATTGGCTGGGATATAATTGTCTGGGTCTCCTAGGAGGTCTGGGGAAAATAGGACTAGTGTTAGGAGTGTTAAGATTATGGCTAGTGCGCCTAATATATCTTTGATTGTGTAATAGGGGTGGAAGGGGATTATGTCTATGTTTGATGGGATTCCGGTGGGATTATTTGATCCGGTTTCGTGTAAGAATAGGAGATGGACTATAACTAGGGCCGCAATGATGAAGGGAAGGAGGAAGTGAAAGGCAAAGAATCGTGTTAAAGTAGCTTTGTCTACTGAGAATCCACCTCAGATTCATTCTACAAGGTTTGTTCCGATGTAGGGGATTGCTGAGAGTAGATTGGTAATAACTGTTGCCCCTCAGAAGGATATTTGGCCCCATGGGAGAACATATCCTATGAAGGCTGTTGCCATGACAGCAAAGAGGAGAAGGATTCCCACGTTTCAGGTTTCTATAAAGATATAGGATCCGTAGTAAAGGCCTCGGCCTACATGTAGGAATAAGCAGATAAAGAATATGGATGCTCCGTTGGCGTGTAGGTAGCGCAGGATTCAGCCGTAGTTGACGTCCCGGCAAATGTGAGTTACGGATTGAAAGGCGGTTGCCGTGTCTGAGGTGTAGTGTATTGCTAGGAATAGTCCTGTTAGGATTTGAATACCCAGGCAGATTCCTAGTAGTGAGCCGAAATTTCATCATGAGGAAATGTTTGATGGGGCTGGTAGGTCAATTAGGGAGTCGTTAATAATTTTGAGTAGGGGGTGTGATTTTCGGATGTTGGTCATTTTAGTTTCTGTAGTTGAAGTACAACGGTGGTTTTTCATGCCATAAGTCATGGTTTAAGTCCATGTGGGAATAATGATAACATATATTGTGTTTATTTTGAGTACAATTTTTGTGGTGGGGTTTGTGGGGTTTTCTTCTAAGCCTTCTCCTATTTATGGGGGAGTTGGTTTAATTGTTAGTGGGGGTGTTGGTTGTGGTATTGTCATAAATTTTAGTGGTTCTTTTTTGGGTTTAATAGTATTTTTAATTTATTTAGGTGGGATGATGGTGGTTTTTGGGTATACAACAGCTATGGCTACGGAATTATATCCAGAGGTGTGAGTTTCTAATAAGGTTGTGTTGGGGGCTTTTTTACTGGGTTTGGTTATGGAAGTGGCGCTAGTTTCATATGTGTTGAAGGAAGAGATTGTTGGGTTAGCATTTGAGTTTAATGATCTGGGTGATTGGGTTGTTTATGATGTTGAAGATTTTGGATTTGTTGGTAAGGAAGCTATTGGTGTTTCTGCTTTGTATAGTTATGGTACATGATTAGTGATTGTTACTGGTTGATCTTTGTTGGTAGGGGTTGTAGTGATTATAGAGATTACTCGTGGTAATTAAAACGTGAATATTATAATTAGGCTTAGGGCAAATGTAATTATGAAAGATAGGAAATATAATTTTACTTGGCCCTTTTGGCTTGAGATAAGTGTTGAGGACTTCATTTGGAAGAAGGAGATTGATTTTGGAATTGTATTTTCTAATCAGGCTAGGTCGAGTAACATTGATGCCACTTTTTGGCTTATTAGTAGGCTGATAAGTGGTTGAATTCGGTGTGTAATGGCTGGGAAGTAACCTAAGAGATTTGAAAACTTAAAATGTTTAGAGGGTTTTTCATGTTTTAGGTTTTGCGTTGCTGTATTGAGTTCCAGAGCTACGGTGAAGCCTAGCAAGGTGACGAGTATGGCTGTAATTTTTAGATACGTTGGCATGGTTATTTGAGGGATTGTAGTGGGAGTAATATTGTTTGAGATGAAGAAGCCGGCGAAGATACTTCCTATTAGGAGGCGTTTGATGGGGTTAATTAGGAGTGGGTTATTTTCATTAATAAGAACAAGGGTGGGGAAGCGCGGTTGTCCTAGCAGGGCGAAGTAAATGATTCGAGTGCTGTATACGGCTGTGAGGGAGGTGGCTACAAGTGTAATTATTAGGGCTCAGGCGTTGGTATAAGACGTGTTAATGGATTCGATGATAAGATCTTTTGAGTAGAATCCTGTAAGGAAGGGTATACCTGTTAGGGCTAGGCTTCCGGTGATTAATGCTGAGGTAGTAAATGGAAGTGTCTTGTAGAGACCTCCTATTTTTCGGATATCTTGCTCGTCGTTTAGACTGTGAATAATGGATCCCGAGCATAGGAAGAGTATTGCCTTAAAAAATGCGTGGGTACAGATGTGGAGGAATGCTAGGTGGGGCTGATTAATGCCCACAGTAACTATCATTAAGCCTAGTTGGCTGGAAGTGGAAAATGCTACAATTTTTTTGATGTCGTTTTGGGTGAGAGCACAGATGGCTGTAAATAGTGTGGTTACTGCGCCCAGGCATAGTATGATAGTTTGGATAGTCTCATTATTTATTGTTAGCGGGTAGAATCGGATTAGGAGGAAAATGCCGGCTACTACTATGGTGCTGGAGTGAAGTAGGGCTGAGACGGGGGTTGGCCCTTCTATGGCGGAGGGAAGTCAAGGGTGGAGTCCGAATTGGGCAGACTTTCCTGTTGCTGCTAGTAATAGTCCGGTGAGCGGGAGGTTTGTGTTGTTTGGGTTAAGGATAAAGATTTGTTGAAGTTCTCAAGTATTAAGGTTAAATAGAAACCATGCTATGGCCAGGAGGAAGCCTACATCTCCGATGCGGTTATACAGAATTGCTTGGAGTGCTGCTGTGTTGGCGTCAGTTCGTCCATATCATCAGCCGATGAGTAAAAATGATATGATACCTACTCCTTCTCAGCCGATAAATAGTTGGAAGAGGTTGTTGGCTGTAACTAGAATTATCATTGTGATGAGAAATATTAGGAGGTATTTAAAGAAGCGGTTAATATTGGGGTCTGAGTGTATATACCATATCGAGAATTCTATAATGGACCATGTGACGAATAGTGCTACGGGTATAAAAATCATGGAGAAGTAGTCTAGTTTGAAGCTGAGGCTTAGTTTTAGGGTTTGGATAGATATTCAATGTCAGTTTGAGATTATTGTTTCTTGGCCCGATTGGATAAAAATTATGGTTGGGATTAGGCTTATTAGGAAGGCATACGAGATTATGGTTTTTACGTAGTTAGGGTAAGATTTTTTGGTGTAAAGGTTAGAGTTTGAAATTATAATTGGTGTCGTTAGAATTAGAAGAGATAGTATTGTGAAGGAGGCAAATAGGTTTATTACTTTTATTTGGAGTTGCACCAATTTTTTGGTTCCTAAGACCAATGGATAACTTCTATCCTTTAAAAGTGGAGAAAAAGCCGCGTTGTTATACGCGGAGGCATGAGTTAGCAGTTCTTGCGAGCTTTTTCGGTGGATAAGAGTTTTTTGGTCTCTATCGCTAGATTCACAATCTAGTGTTTTACTTAAACTATATCTACAGTAAAGAGTACCTAGAATGATTTTGGGGTTAATCGATAGGAGGAGCAGGGGTATTATGTGTATTGCTATGAGGGTGTTCTCTCGGGTGTAGGATGGTGGGAGGTTGTTGATGTGATGTGTTTGTTTACCTCGTTGAGTTGTGATAAGTATATATAGGGAGTATAGGGCAGTAATAACGATGTTAATTCCCATGAGGATAATTGATAGTGAGGATCATGAGAATGTTGATATAACTACAAATAGTTCTCCAATTAAGTTGATTGAAGGGGGTAGGGCTAGATTGGTCAGGCTAGCGAGTAGTCATCAGGCGGCTATAAGGGGGAGCATTGTTTGAAGGCCCCGGGCTAAGATTATAGTACGGCTGTGGACTCGTTCATAATTAGTATTGGCAAGACAGAATAGTATGGATGAGGTGAGTCCATGTGCAATTATTAGGGCTGTTGCTCCTATGTAGCTCCATGGGGTTTGGATGAGGATGGCCACGATGACTAGTGCTATGTGGCTGACTGATGAGTATGCGATTAGTGATTTTAGGTCTGTTTGGCGCAAACAAATTGAACTTGTTATAATTATACCCCAGAGGGATAATATTAGAAATGGGTATGCTATAAAGTTGGTTGTTGGGTTTAGTATAGTTGTAATTCGCAGTATGCCATAACCCCCTAGTTTGAGTAATACAGCCGCAAGGACTATTGAGCCAGCAATTGGAGCTTCTACGTGGGCTTTTGGTAATCATAGGTGTAAGCCGTATAGGGGTATCTTTACTATGAAGGCTATTATGCACGCTAATCATAGGGCGGAGTTGCTTCAGGAGCTTTCCAGTGAGTTAGAACAGTGTTGGGTAATTAAGATGTTTAGTGATCCCGTAATGTTTTGTAGGTAAATGAGTGCGATTAGAAGTGGGAGCGATCCTACTAAGGTATAAAATAGGAAGTATAGGCCTGCGTTCAGTCGTTCTGTTTGGCCTCCCCATCGCGTAATGATAATTAGAGTTGGGACTAGGGTTGCTTCGAATAGGATGTAAAAGAAGATTAGTTCTGTGGCTGTGAATGTCATGATTAGAAAGATTTGTAGTAGAATTAGCATAGTAATATACAGTTTTTTCCGTGTATATGACTCTTTGATTAGGTGGAATTGGCTAGCAATAATTATTAGTGGGAGTAGTCATATAGTTAATATTAGTAGTGGGGTTGATAGTGAGTCTGAGAAATATGTTAAGGATAGGTTTAGGCTATTGTCGCCGAATTGATTTAATAGGGGTAGGCTAATTAGGGTAATTATTAGGCTGTAGGCTGTGGTGTTGATTCAGATTATATTATTTTTTGATAACCAGACTAGGGGGATGAGTATAACTGTAGGAAAAATAATTTTTAGCATTGTAGGAGGTTTAGGTTTTGCACGTGATCCACGCCATACGTGTTTGACACTATAACTAGGAGAGACAATCCTAGGGCGGCTTCACAGGCTGCGAATACCAAAAGAATAATAGGAACTATACTAGCTAAAGTTAAATGTGAGTTGAGAATTGTTACTGATATAGTTACAAATAGGGATAGTATCATACCTTCTAGACAAAGGAGTGATGACATCAGGTGGGAGCGGTACATTAGTAGGCCTAATAGAGATACAGTAAATGCTAGAGTTATGTTTATATAGATGAGGGCCATTTGATAATTATGAGAATAATCATAATCTAATGAGTCGAAATCATTTGTTTTCGTTAAACTAATTATCAGTTACTCAGCTCATTCTAATCCTTTGTGAGATCACTCGTATGCTAAGCTGATAGCTAGTAGAGAAATTAGGGTAAGTGATATAATAAGCATTACATTTAGGTTATTTGTTTGGGAGGCTCATGGAAGCGGGAGGAGTAGAGCAATTTCTAGGTCGAAGAGAAGAAATGTAATAGCTACAAGGAAAAACTTTATTGAGAAAGGGAGGCGAGCGGAGCCTATGGGGTCGAAGCCGCACTCGTATGGGCTTGATTTTTCGGCATAGGAGTTTATTTGTGGCATTCAAAAGGCAAGTAAGACTAACAGGGATGCTAGTAGTGTGTTGATGAGTAGTGTTGCTATTAGGTTTATTACTCTTTTTCGGGGTCAGACCGAAGCTGATTGATTGGAAGTCAATTGTACTGCTTATACTAAAAGGGTAGGAACCTCATCAATAGATAGATACATATAGGAATAGTCAGACAACGTCTACGAAGTGTCAATATCAGGCGGCAGCTTCAAAGCCAAAATGGTGTTTAGAGGTGAAGTGGAATTTTAGTTGTCGTATGAAACACACGAATAAAAATGTGGAGCCGATAATTACGTGTAGGCCATGGAATCCAGTAGCCATGAAGAATGTAGATCCATATACTCCGTCGGCAATTGTAAAGGGGGTTTCGTAGTATTCTGAGGCCTGGAGTAAGGTGAAGTAACCTCCCAGTAGGATTGTGATGAGTAGGGCTTGTAATATATTCTTGCGGTCTCCCTCCATTAGGCTGTGATGGGCTCAGGTGATGGATACACCTGAAGTTAGGAGAACAGATGTATTTAGGAGAGGGACTTCTAGGGGGTTTAGGGGGTGGATGCCTGTGGGTGGTCAGCAGCCCCCCAGTTCTGGGGTTGGAGCAAGACTTGAGTGGTAGAAGGCTCAAAAGAAACCGATGAAGAAAAATACTTCGGAGAGAATAAAAAGGATTATGCCGTACCGTAAACCTTTTTGGACGATAGGTGTGTGGTGTCCTTGGAAGGTACCTTCTCGTACGATATCCCGTCATCATTGATATATGGTTAGTGTGTTGGCTAGTAGGCCTAGTGATAATAGGAGGGTTGAGTTGAAATGGAATCATATTACTAGTCCAGATGTCAGTAGTAGGGCTGATAGGGCCCCTGTGAGGGGCCATGGGCTTGGATTTACTATGTGATATGCATGGGTTTGGTGGGTCATTAGGTATTGTCATGTAAGTATAGGCTTACTAATAAAGTGAATACGTAGGCTTGGATTAGGGCTACTGCAAACTCAAGAATTGTTAGGAGGAGTAGGATGATAAATGTGATGAGAGATGTTATAATGCTGATGTTTAGGAGTGCTAGGGTGGCCCCTCCGATAAGGTGAATGAGTAGGTGACCGGCGGTGATGTTTGCGGTTAGTCGTACTGCTAGTGCCATCGGTTGGATGAACAAGCTGATGGTTTCAATAATAATTAGCATGGGGATAAGGGGGATTGGAGTTCCTTGGGGTAGGAAGTGGGCGAGTGATGCTTTTGTTTTGTGTCGGAATCCAAGAGCTACTGTCCCAGCTCAAAGGGGGATCGCCATTCCTAGGTTTATTGATAGTTGGGTTGTTGGTGTGAAGGAATGTGGTAGGAGACCTAACAAGTTTGTCGACCCAATAAATATAATGAGGGACATAAGTATGAGAGATCATTTTTGCCCGGTGTGGTTGTGAATAGTTATTATTTGTTTAGATGTGAGGTGAAGGATTCATTGTTGGATTGCGACTAGTCGGTTATTAATCAGTCGGTTGGTTGATGGGAATAAAATGCTTGGAAATATAATAATTAGAGTAACAATAGGTAGACCTATTATCGTGGGGGTAATGAAAGAGGAGAATAAATTTTCGTTCATTTAGTCGATCAAGGGGTTGAATGTTCTGTTGCTTTTATAATAGTAGGTTCTGGATTTTGATAATAAACGTGTTTTGAAACTTTCAGTTGTATAATAATATATAGTGTAAGGAGCATGGATAGGATGGTAATAAATCATGTTGATGTGTCAAGTTGTGGCATACCATCAAGGGGAGATTAGCACTCCCATTCTTTAACTTAAAAGGTTAACGCTTTGGAATTAGCTTCTCAATGAGATTAAAGTATGGTTGAGGATCATTTTTCGAAGATTTTTAGTGGGACTATTTCAAGGACAATTGGTATAAAGCTGTGGTTGGAGCCACAGATTTCAGAGCATTGGCCGTAATATAGGCCTGGTCGTGTAGATAGTAGGGTTGTCTGGTTTAGGCGTCCTGGAATTGCGTCTGTTTTTAGGCCTAGTGATGGAACAGCTCATGAGTGTAGTACATCTTCGGATGAAATTAGTATTCGAATTGTCAGTTCCATTGGTAGTACTACTCGGTTATCTACTTCCAGAAGACGCAGTTCCCCTGGTTTCAAGTCCTGTGTTGGTACTATATAGGAGTCGAAAGTTAGGTCCTCGTAGTCCGTGTACTCATAGCTTCAGTATCACTGGTGGCCTATAGTTTTTACGGTTAAATAGGGGTTATTAATCTCGTCTATTATGTATAGAATTCGGAGGGATGGAAGTGCAATTATAATTAGGATTATTGCTGGCAAGATTGTTCAGATAGTCTCTACCTCTTGTGCGTCTATCGTGCTGGTGTGGGTTAGGTTAGTTGTGAGCATAACTGAAATGAGGTAAAGTACGAGGGAGCTAATAAGGAAAACGATTATTAGTGCGTGATCATGGAAGTGTAGTAACTCTTCTATGATAGGGGATGTTGCGTCTTGAAAGCCTAGTTGAAAGGGGTACGCCATGGAGGTATATAGGGGTTTAACCTATAATTTAACTTTGACAAAGTTATGTAAATTTTACTAATACCTCTTTAATAGAGAAAGACATAGTGGTTATGATGTTGGCTTGAAACCAATTATAGGGGGTTCGAATCCTTCCTTTCTTACTTTGGATTTACGTATGTGGGTTCTTCAAATGTGTGATATGGTGGAGGGCACCCGTGAAGTCATTCTAGGTTTAGGGTTGACAATTCTACAGTTGAGACTTCTCGTTTTGATGCGAAAGCTTCTCAGATTATAAAAACTATAAGGATAACGGCTGTCAGGGAGATGAAAGAGCCTATGGAGGATACCGTATTTCATGTAGTGTATGCATCTGGATAGTCTGAATAACGTCGTGGTATTCCGGACAGGCCTAGGAAATGTTGTGGGAAAAATGTTATGTTTACACCTACAAATATAATAAGGAAATGAATTTTTGCTCAGGTTGAGTTGAGGGTATAGCCTGAGAATAGTGGGAATCAGTGGACGAATCCCCCTATAATAGCGAAAACGGCTCCTATAGATAGAACATAATGGAAGTGTGCTACCACATAGTATGTGTCATGGAGGACAATATCGAGAGAGGAGTTAGCTAGAACAATTCCAGTGAGGCCCCCCACTGTAAAGAGGAAGATGAAGCCCAGTGCTCATAGTATTGCTGGGGATCATTTGATGTTTCCTCCGTGTAGAGTGGCTAGTCAACTAAATACTTTGACCCCTGTGGGGATAGCGATAATTATGGTTGCTGAGGTGAAGTATGCTCGCGTGTCAACGTCAAGGCCTACTGTAAATATGTGGTGGGCCCATACGATAAAGCCCAGGAACCCAATTGATATTATGGCTCATACCATTCCCATATATCCGAAAGGTTCTTTTTTGCCAGAGTAGTAGGTGACAATATGTGAGATTATTCCAAACCCGGGTAGAATTAGAATATATACTTCGGGGTGCCCAAAAAATCAAAAAAGGTGTTGGTATAGAATAGGGTCTCCTCCTCCTGCGGGGTCGAAGAAAGTGGTGTTAAGATTTCGGTCCGTTAGCAGTATGGTAATTCCGGCAGCTAGTACAGGGAGGGAGAGAAGGAGTAGGACGGCCGTGATTAGTACTGATCAAACGAATAGGGGAGTTTGATATTGAGATAGGGCTGGGGGTTTCATGTTGATAATTGTGGTAATAAAATTAATAGCTCCTAGAATTGATGAGACCCCTGCTAGGTGGAGTGAAAAGATTGCTAAGTCCACGGAGGCTCCGGCGTGTGCTAGGTTTCCGGCTAGAGGTGGGTAGACTGTTCATCCTGTTCCAGCTCCGGCCTCTACTGTTGAGGATGCGAGTAGTAATAGGAATGATGGGGGCAGGAGTCAGAAACTCATATTGTTTATTCGGGGAAATGCTATGTCAGGAGCTCCAATTATTAGTGGAATAAGTCAATTTCCGAAGCCGCCAATCATAATTGGCATGACCATGAAGAAAATTATTACGAAAGCGTGAGCTGTTACAATTACGTTGTAGATTTGGTCGTCGCCTAGCAATGCCCCTGGTTGACCTAGTTCTGCTCGGATTAGTAGGCTTAGGGCAGTTCCTACTATTCCTGCTCAGGCACCAAATAATAAATATAGGGTGCCGATATCTTTGTGGTTGGTTGAGAAGAGTCAACGGTTTATGAACATAGGTAAAATGGCTGAGCAGGCATTAGACTGTAAATCTAAAGACAGGGGTGAAAGTCCTCTTTTTACCAAGCTCTGCAGTGTGTTAGAACACGTCGAATTGCAAATTCGGAGAAGCAGCATAACCCCTGCCAGGGCTTCTCCCGCCTTTTTTTTCTTCGACGGCGGGAGAAGTAGGTTGAAGCCAGTTGTGTATGGTATTTAGCTGTTAACTAAAATTTCGTGGGGTCGGAGCCCACCAATCTAGTAAGGGCTTAGCTTAATTAAAGTGGTTGATTTGCGTTCAATTGATGTGGGGTGCAGACCTGCAGTCCTTAGTATCAGGAGCTAAATGTAATTCATTTACTTGGGGCTTTGAAGGCCCTCGGTCTGGGTTTAACCTAAGCTCCTACTCTAGAAGGGTTAGGATGGGTGATAGGGGTAGGATGAGGATTGATAGGATGATTAGGGGTGATAGAAGGGGTGTTGGTTTGGTATGGTTAAATTGTCATTTTATTTTTATGTTATTTGTGGATGGAAATATTGTTAAGGATGTGGAATATGTTAAGCGTATGTAGAAGAATAGGTTTAAAAGTGCTGTGATGGCTATAATGGTGGGTATGATGATGTTGTCATTTTTAGTTAATTCTTGAATGATTATTCATTTTGGCAAGAATCCTGATAGCGGGGGCAGACCTCCTAGTGATAATATTGTTGCTAGGATAGTCGTGGTAAGTAGAGGGGTTTTGTTTCATGTGTGGGATAGGGATAATGTTGTTGTTGATGAATTTAGTATAAATATCATGAATGTTGTAGTTGTTAGAAGAATATAGACTACTAGATTTAGTAAGGCTATGGTTGGGTTGTATGCTATGATGGCTGTTATTCATCCTATGTGTGCGATGGATGAGTAGGCCATGATTTTTCGTAATTGAGTTTGGTTGAGTCCTCCTCAGCCTCCGATGGCAATGGAAAGAATTGACATGGTGAGGAGCATGTTTAGGTTTGTTGTTGGGGCGATTTGGTATAGAATTGATATGGGGGCTAATTTTTGTCAGGTTAATAGGATTAGGCCTGATGAAAGTTTAATGCCTTGGGTGACTTCTGGCACTCAAAAGTGAAATGGGGATAGTCCTAGTTTTATGGCTAGGGCTAGGGTTATAATAGTTGATGCTGTTGAGTTTAGGGGTTTTGTGATGGTTCATTGGCCTGAGTATACTAGGTTGATAACGATAGCTAATATGAGTAGTATGGATGCAGTTGCTTGGGTTAAAAAATATTTTGTGGAGGCTTCTATGGATCGTGGGTTGTATTTTTTTATTAGAATGGGGATGATGGCTAATATGTTTATTTCGAAGCCAATTCAGACCATGAGTCAGTGGGAGCTCGTTAGTACAATTATTGTTCCTAGTACGGTGGTTAGTATGATTATTGTAAAAATTAGGGGGTTTATTAGTACGGGAAGGATATAAACCAACATTTTCGGGGTATGGGCCCGATAGCTTATTTAGCTGACCTTACTTAGAATATGGTGTAATATGGTAGCACTAAGATTTTTGAATTCTTTGGAGTAGGTTCGAGTCCTATTATTCTAGAAATAAGGGGATTTTCACCTCTATTATTTACTCTATCAAAGTAACTCTTTTATCAGACATATTTCTTATGTTTGTGGTGGGATGCTTGCTATGGTAATTGGCATGGCTACGTGTCATATGCACAGGGCTAGAGTGAGGGGGAGGAAATTTTTTCATAGTAGATGTATTAGTTGGTCATATCGAAATCGTGGGTAGGATGCTCGAATTCATAGGAAAAACACAGTTAGTAGGAGGGTTTTAATGATTAGATTTGCTGAATATAGTTCTGGTATTGTGGGGTCGTGGAATGCGCCTATAAATAAGATCACGGTAAGGGTGTTTATTATAATAATATTGGCGTATTCGGCCATAAAAAAGAGGGCAAATGGGCCTCCGGCGTATTCTACATTGAAGCCTGAGACTAGCTCTGATTCTCCTTCAGTTAAGTCAAATGGGGCTCGATTTGTTTCCGCTAGTGTGGAAATGAATCATATTATGGCTAATGGCCATGAGGGTAAGATTAGTCAAATATATTCTTGGGTGGTAATTAGGGTTGATAGTGAGAAGGATCCGCTTAGTAACAGGACTGATAGGAGGATAATTGCTAAGGTGACTTCGTAAGAGATTGTTTGTGCTACTGCTCGTAGGGCTCCAATTAGGGCGTATTTTGAGTTTGAGGCCCATCCTGATCATAGGATTGAATAGACGGCCAGGCTAGACATGGCTAGCATGAATAGTACGGCTAAATTTATGTTAATTAGAGGGTGTGGTATGGGGAGAGGAATTCATATTGTTAGGGCGAGGGTTAAGGCTAGGATGGGGGCGATGATAAATATAAATGGGGAGGATGTTGATGGGCGCAGAGGTTCTTTGGTAAATAATTTTACGGCGTCAGCTGCGGGCTGGAGGAGTCCGTATGGGCCTACCACGTTAGGTCCTTTACGGAGTTGCATGTAACCTAAAACTTTTCGTTCAACAAGTGTGAGGAATGCAACGGCTAGTAGAATTGGAATAATCAGTGCTAGGAGATTAATAATGTACATGTTGTTAGGAAGAGGAGTTGAACCTCTGATTATAAAGGCTTAAATTTTATGCAATTACCGGGCTCTGCCATCCTAACGTTAGCCCTGTTCTTGGGCGTTGGTGTATATATTATTAATTACTAGATTAAGATTATATCATCTATTGGTTTAAAGGCGCTTGTGTTAAGTTGGCCTTGTTTCTCTTGTCCTTTCGTACTGGGAGAAACTGTGTAATAGATAGAAACCGACCTGGATTACTCCGGTCTGAACTCAGATCACGTAGGACTTTAATCGTTGAACAAACGAACCGTTAATAGCGGCTGCACCATTGGGATGTCCTGATCCAACATCGAGGTCGTAAACCCTATTGTCGATATGGACTCTCAAATAGGATTGCGCTGTTATCCCTAGGGTAACTTGTTCCGTTGATCAAAAGAAATTGGATCACTGAATGATAGAGGGTTTCGACTTGTTAGTCTAGACTGTGTCACTCGGGAGTTGTTTTATATTCCGAGGTCACCCCAACCTAAATTGCTAGTCCAGTAAAAGTTGGTTTATTTTCCTTAGAAGTGTGGTGTTTATTTTGTGGGCTAGTTAATTAAAGCTCCATAGGGTCTTCTCGTCTTATTTGTGAATTCCCGCCTCTTCACGGGAAGGTCAATTTCACTGATTGGAAGTAAGAGACAGTAAAACCCTCGTGTGGCCATTCATACAAGTCCTTATTTAAAGAACAAATGATTATGCTACCTTTGCACGGTCAGGATACCGCGGCCGTTTAACGGATGTCACTGGGCAGGCAGTGCCTCCAATAATTGTAATGCTGGAGGTGATGTTTTTGGTAAACAGGCGGGGTTTATGTTTGCCGAGTTCCTTTTACTTCTTTTAATCTTTCCTTTGGGTGCACTCCTGTGTTGGGTTAACAGTTGTATTAATAAGTGCTTTAGTTGGGGGCGTGTATTTATTTTACTGTTAATTATCAGTGGGGGATCCGTTCTGATATAAGCTTGTGCAAGGAGAAATTAGTTCTTGTTACTCATATTAACAGTATTTCTTCTACTTTATAGTAGAATAGTCCAGTATTGGGCTAGGAGTTCGCAGATAATTGTTTGGATTACGGGTGGGGAGTCGTTGAGCTTGAACGCTTTCTTAATTGGTGGCTGCTTTTAGGCCAACTATGGGGTTTTAGGGGCTTACTCTCTAGTAAAGGTTGTATCCTGTTTCTAAAAGGCTGTACCCTTTTAGATTATATTTTAAGTCTGCATTTTAGCTCTGGGTCTTTTAGGCAGGCTTAAAGTTGAACTAAAATTCCATTCTGGACAACCAGCTATCACCAGGCTCGGTAGGCTTTTCACCTCTACCTAAAAGTCTTCTCACTATTTTGCTACATAGACGAGTTTGCTCTTTAGCTGCTTTTGGGTAGCTCGTCTGGTTTCGGGTTAGTTGGCTTAAGTTCTCTTTGTCAAGTTGCTCTAGTTAAATCATTATGCAAAAGGTACAAGGGGTAAGCTTTGCTGTTCTTTACTTTTAATGAGTCTTTCATCTTTCCCTTGCGGTACTTTCTCTATAGCGCCAATTAGAATTTCTATCTCCTATACTCTAATAAGGTAAATGTTTTGGTTTATTTAGGGGTGGTAGTTGTGTTGGGGAAAATGTGGGCTAGCATTTGTTCAAAGTGACTGAATTATATGGTATCTTCTGGGTGTAAGCCAGGTGCTTTCTATAAGCTACACTTTGATTTTTCCAAGCGCACTTTCCAGTACGCTTACCTTGTTACGACTTATCTCCTCTTGTAGGTGTGTACGTTCGTTAATAGGGTTGATTAGTTGTACTTAGGTACTTGAGGAGGGTGACGGGCGGTGTGTGCGTGCTTCATGGCCTTATTCAATTAAGCTCTCTATTCTTAATTTACTACTAAATCCTCCTTCCGTTTTCGGTTTCACGAAAAGTTCCGTCATATTCTATGTTAGAAAATGTAGCCCATTTCTTCCCGGTCCATGGGCTACACCTTGACCTAACGTTTTTATGTTATATGGTTTGGCTTACTTTAGCTCCTTTTTAGGGTTTGCTGAAGATGGCGGTATATAGGCTGTATTAGCAAGGACTGGTGAGGTTTATCGGGGTTTATCGATTACAGAACAGGCTCCTCTAGAGGGATATAAAGCACCGCCAAGTCCTTTGAGTTTTAGGCTGTTGCTAGTAGTACTCTGGCGAGTAGCATTGTTGTAATAACTACTAAGGTTTAGGGCTGAGCATAGTGGGGTATCTAATCCCAGTTTGTGTCTCGGCTTTCGTGTGTCGGAATATTTAAAGTCACTTTCGTGGTTTGTTTTTGTCTGAGCTAAAGCTTTCTACGGCATAGCTCAGATTTAACTTTATTGATGGGGGGCTTCTAAACACGCTTTACGCCGTATGTCTATTAACTTGGGTTAATCGTATGGCCGCGGTGGCTGGCACGAAATTTACCAACCCTGGGTTAGCATGGCTTAGTCAAACTTTCGTTTATGGCTTAATTTTTATCACTGCTGTGTCCCGTGGGGGTGTGGCTAGGCAAGGCGTCGTGAGCTACTGTAATAGTGTGCTTGATACCCGCTCCTTCATTGTCAGTTAGTGATTTGAAGGGCATCTTCACCGGGGTGCAGATACTTGCATGTGTAATCCTGCTAAAAGCTAATAGAAAGGCCAGGACCAAGCCTTTGTGTTTATGGAGTATTAAATACTCATCTAGGCATTTTCAGTGCCTTGCTTTGGGTTTAAGCTACATTAAC